CTTTTGTTAAGGAATTGATACATTACATGCTATTTTCAATCTGAAAATAGTAGGACTGGCATAATCAAACCACTTCCATTTGGGTCGAAAAAGGATCAGATCAATTAGTCTTCTTTGCAACATACTTTTACTAGTAAGTAGTATACAAGTAATTTCCGACATCGCGTGGAAAACCGTATAAATAAAACAAGAAAAAGGCTTTCCATGATTTTTTTGGATAATACAATGTCGATCAACCAAAATGCATCTCTTTTTGATAACTTGATGAATCCGCGGGCCTAGAAATTCATTTCGGACAATTGAACCTTCTCAAATTGTTTCTTTTTTAGAACCAAAAAGATTTGTGCCAGAGTAACAGATGCCAAAAAGAACAACAAACCTTGGACCCGTAATGGATCTTGAAGTACTATTTCTGCATCTCCCTGACCAAATCCACCTATATTAGGATTACTTGTTAATGGTTGATCAAGTTTGATGGATTCACCCTCTGAAACAAGAAGTTCTGGCCCTGGAGGTATATTGTCAACCACCTGGCGGCCGTCCGATGCATCAGCGATGGATATTTCATATCCTCCTTTTTCTTTACGTAAAATTTTAGTTATTGTACCTGCAGCTGTAGCATTATAGACTGTATTATTACTCTTGCTTCCATCTGGATAAATCTGACCCCTACCCCTGTTGCCCCCTACATATATAGGATATTTTAGGAAGTGAGCGTCCTTCTTAGCGGCGGGGTCCGGAGACAGAATGGGAAATACAATTTCCCTATATTTTTGACCAGGAACGGGACCTATTACAAGAATATTTTTTTTATTGGGGCGATAGCTCTGAAAAGATAGATTGCCTATCTTTTCTTTCATCTCGGGAGATATACGATCCGGGGGGGCTAGTTCAAATCCCTCGGGTAAAATAAGAACAGCCCCTACATTCAAACCCCCCTTTTTACCATTAGCAAGAACTTGTTTCAGTTGTGAATCATAAGGGATTCGAACAACTGCTTCAAATACAGTATCCGGGAGTACCGCTTGTGGAACCTCAATATCTACTGGTTTATTAGCTAAATGGCAATTGGCACATACAATACGTCCAGTTGCTTCTCGTGGATTTTCATAACCCTGCTGCGCAAAAATAGGATATGCATTTGAAATAGATGTCCGAGTTATTACATATATAATGATCAATACAGAAATAGATCGATTTATCGGTTCCTTTACCCAAGAAAATTTATTTCTATTTTGCATGGTCCAATCATTGATCCCGGAAATTTCTACAATAAATTAAGTAGGTAGCTAGCCTAGTTCCCTACCCACAATTCTGTCATTGGACTGAAATAATTGTACTGGAATATAGGAGCAATTGAATACCCTGCACGGGTAGAAGTATAAAGTGAATCAGATTCAAAACGGCTTGCTTGTTTATATACAAAGTAACATTATTGTTTGATTCATATCAGCGGATCAAACGAGTTGTTCATTCATTCATTGAATGATAAATCACTACAAGTGAAGGAGATACACGATTTAAATAATGAAAGATCCAATATTTCAAAATTGTATCTAGAATGACTGGAAAGGTAGAAACAAGACCGGATATAATTTGCTCATTATGAGCAAATCCAAAATCTTTGTAGACCAAACCAATCATTAGTTCCCAACCATGGGGTGAGTGGAATCCAATACATAAATCCGTTACTAAAAGAATAGAAAAAGCCTTTATTGTGTCGCTTAAGTTATATAGGAATTCCTGAATCCAAGAATTCACAATCACAAGTTCTTCATTACATAGAATAGAATAGCCACTTAGAGTAGCAAAACAGATTATATTCGCCGAAATCTGTAAAATAATATGGATATGCTCTTCATTTTTTATTTTCACCAATTGAATCGTTTCTTTGTATATTCCTATATAAAGCTTTTGTATCTGTGTTTCGGGGCACTCTTTTGTTATTTGGTCTAGCAGAAGTAGTTCCTCTAATTCTATGAATTTTTCTAGAACGCCCTTTTCTTGAATATCATTCAAAAAAGTTTCGGATTTCCTGCTATTCCACCAATTAGTAATCCAAGGTTCCAGACTTTTTTGAAATGAAAGAGAGATCCACCACGGTAAAAAAACTATAGATACAAGATATAGGAGCGGGGCCAATGCTTTCTTTTTCGGCACTTTGAATCTATTCTTTGAATTGTTAATGAACCTACTTCATTCGTAAACTCCGTATAATCTGATATTTCTATGAAGCATGAGTTCGATAAAAAGGTATGGAACCTGTGGATCTATTACCTTGGATCGTTTAGTGCTCATATCTATATCTAGAAGATATATATAAAGATATATATATTAAGTAGAAGATATAGATAAGGCCCCTCTTTCTTTCGAGTGAAGAAATGATCCAATATTGTTCGTTCCAGATAGATATCTCAATGGATAAAATCAACCCTCTCTTCATTTGTTTCTTTCGATGAATGCTTGAAAGTCGCCTTCACTTAAACATTAAATCACTTAAACATTAAATCACTTAAACATTAAATAAGTAATGAATCTTCTTCGCATTTCTAGACGAAAGAAATTCCATTCCCTCGGTAATCAATAATTGAAAAAATGTTTCACTAGCCGCCCACACCACAGGGGTAGTTTAGGGATATTTCTGACGACGAATATTGATGAGAAAATCCGAAATGGACGAGGGGAAAGCGGGAGAAAAGTTGGATGTTTATGAGAGATCAAATACTTTAGTTATCAAGGAACAAAAGAGGGGATCAAAATAAGGATCTCTTGAAAAAGGAGAGATAATTTATGAGAGATAACCCATCTGTATGTATATAGTAATATAGTATATTGGCATATTGATTGAACAAAACAAAGTATTTCCCTAAAAATAAAAAGATGAATTCTGTACAGTATTCCGAAGGATTATGCTCTGATATGTATGATGAATACAATTCATGCTTATTTTACTTTATACTAGATACTCGTCTAAAAAATGGAGTTTTCCATTATGCATAAAAAATCCCTTGTTGAAAAAGGCGTCTTCTTATGATTCTTTTCTTTTATATACGTCTGTTTGTTTTATTCTATAGGTCACGGCGGTATTACTAATGGAACAGGGAAAATAGAATCGAACGCGGTTTGCTCTAATAAACAAAGGGACCCCGGCCCTATTCAAAAAGGGTATTCCCGAGTTCCTTCGCCCATACTGAAAAAAAAAAATTTTCATTATGCAGTTCATTTCAAAATACTTCAATTGGTACGCGCAAAAAATAGGCCGATTCCGCAGCTTTTTGTTCAATTTCTCGTGGAGTGAAATTCTCATCAGTACGAGTCAAGGGGACGGACCCCTGGCCTCTGATGTCCATATAAAGGACACGACGAGGATAAACACCCCCCTTGACCTCGATTCGGATGGACTGGATATCTCTCATAAATACTCGTAGGAAGATGCGGCGATTTATTCCAGGGAATCCCCAACGAAAAATACACACTATTCCTTCTTTTCTATCAAATCGATCATAACCACTACCTATATTCCACAAAATCGTGGACCACAAATAGGAACTAATGAACAAACCAGCAATTCCATAGAAAGACATGACAATCCCTTGGGGGAAAAAATCGATTTGCTGATAGGGGAATAGGGGTATGAGATTCCAACCAAGATAGCTGGAAATTCCAACCAATAAGAATCCTAGCGAGCCTAACAAAAGGATACAAGCCCAGCAGAAATTACTTGTTTTTCGAGACCCCGTTATAAATTCTATCCATATACGTTCTGATCGCCGGTTCATACTAGATCCAGTTGTATTCTATTGGAATTGATAGAATAAGCTAAGTCAAATGAAATAGATTTGACTTTCTTATATTATTTTTTTGCTCTCGAAGTAACTCTCATCAACTAGCACTATGATCATACCATGCAATCCATTAGGAATAATTCACGAAACAGGTTGGCAGGTAAAATAAGAAAGAAAATATTCCTCTATAGTATGATCTTACTATGTATATCTACATAACATATAGATAAACTGACTTTCTATTTCCGATCCGATAATTTCTTTTTTGAAAACAGTTATCCCTATATGTATATACTCGATTCATCTATCATGTATCTAGACAAAATGTGCATAACTACTTTTTGTTTGTGTTCGTAAAGATCTACACGTCGTACCATATTCTACTAAATCGATATCTATATTATCATTATCATCCAAAGCCAAATAAGAAAATAAATTGATAGGGTTTGGTTACATCAAAGCTAAACAATTTTGTTTTTTTGAACATGAAGAGATAAAGACGCCATTGCAATTGCCGGCAAGACTAGGCCTACTAAAGGCACCAAAATAGAGGGTAAACTGAAATCTGTCATAGAACGGGTGCCTCGATTAAATATTTGTACCTGTTATGTTATATTATAAAGATATTTTATAATAAGTATATTATAAGTATGATAAGTATATCATAAGTGAAAAGAATGTAGAACAAAAGGGGGTGTGCCTATTTAGCTTTCTACATGAAATGGGTCTATGATAGATAATCCACTTTTTTATTAGTTTTCCCCCTTAATCTTCTGATTAATAATAATAAGGCCTTTTTCTTATAAGGATTCATTCGTTAGGATCCAATCTAACAAAACGGGAATTCCTAGTCCAAAATGTGGGTTCTCAGGAGATATAAAAATAGGCAAGACTTCGATTAGAAATTTTCATTATTTGCATTTTTCGTATTCTATATCTTAATACGTAATAAGGGAACATAGAATTTCTTTTATTTTCCTAAAAAATGCTATCCCTAGAAAAGAAGAATTCACCCTTTCCCTTAATATAGGGGGTTACTGATTAGTAATCAGTAATACTGTACTAAAATAAGGGATAGGAGAAAAATCGATTCAATCTGGAGAAAAACGAAAAAAGTCATTATCCAAAACTTTTGATTTGATTCTTACTTATATTCTTACTATCGAACTGTGAACTTATGTAACCAAAGAAAAACTACGTTGTTTTTATTGTTATTTTTATTTTATTCCGATGAACTCCAATTCGTTGAAAATAATTGAGGCTAATGCTTTGAATTAGAATTCAAAGGAAAGAAACCATGTAACTGAAAAAATTCACTCAGAACACTTTTTAAAGGATTACGTGGTACAATTAGATCGAATAAGCCCTTATGGAATAAATACTCAGCCACTTGTGAACCTTCGGGAACTGTTTTATTCAACGTTTGTTCAATTACTCTTTTACCCGCAAAAGCAATGTAGGCGTTGGGTTCGGCAATAATGATATCCCCCAACATACCAAAACTGGCGGTTACTCCACCAGTTGTAGGAGATGTAAGGATTGATACGTAGAATAACTTTTTATTTGATTGATAATCGTATGAAACAGAAGATATTTTCGCCATTTGCATCAAGCTCAAGCTTCCTTCTTGCATGCGCGCTCCCCCAGAAGCACACACCATAATGACGGGTAGAGATCTATTAGTAGCATACTCGATCAAACGGGTTATTTTCTCGCCTACTACAGATCCCATACTACCCCCCATGAACTGAAAATCCATAACCCCAATTGCTACAGGAATACCGTTTAGTTGACCCACACCTGTTTGAACGGCCTCAGTTAAACCCGTCTTTCTTTGATAAGAATCGAGGCGATCTTTATAGGGTTCTTCCTCCGAGTGAAATTCAATAGGGTCGATAGAAACCATGTCTTCATCCATAGGATCCCAAGTGCCCGGATCAATCGAAAGTTCGATTCTATCTGAACTACTCATTTTCAAATGATATCCACATTGTTCACAAATATTCATTTTTGACTGAAAAAATTTCTTATAATTTAATCCATAACAATTTTCGCATTGAACCCATAAATGTCTGTATTTTTTATTTATATCGAAATCATTATCGTTCGATTTTTCTCTTATATTGGAATCGTTATCATTAGTGCTAGTTTTTATACCCGAGCTACCGCTCTCACTATCATTTACACTTTCACTAAAAATGAAAGTATAAATGTAACTATCGTTGTAATAGTCTCTACTACTTGAAATGTAACTATCAATATTGATTTCAGAGCGAAGGTAGCTATCAATGCAACTATTAATGTGCGTATTCCAACTGTATTTCGTATCATACATGTAACAATAATAATCGCGATTGTCGTCCTTCGGCCCAAATCTACTATTCAGATAACTAGAAAAAGAACTTTCTAGTTCACTTAGAAAAGAACTATCATTGTCAATCTCAAAAACCTGACTCTCGACATCAAAATATACGGAATAGGTGTCACCACTACCATCCCTGACGAAAAAAGTCTCGTCAGAAACCAAACCCAAAATGTCCATAACACCGAATAAATAATCAACACTAGGGCAACTATAACTGCCCCTATCACCCCAATTCTCAATATTTTTATCCCTATCATTTATAGTGGAACCCCCACTTCCGCTGATATTTCCAATAGGACTACTAAAACTGCCCATTGATTTACTTAGCCCGCGCCAGTATTCTAACTTCCCGTAAGACAACACCGAATTGAACCACCGCCTTTCCATAGAACCTTTCCTTATTTGAATGAAAATACAATAGATGAATAGTCATTCGATGAATAATCAGTTCACTATTTTATCTCCTATCGTAATAAACATATAAATTCAATCACTAAGATTATGAAATTAAGTAATATAATAGGGAGTTAAGTATTGCAATAAATAAATGATTTTCTCATGGGAATCTGGAATGTTTAGTAATTTACTATATATGATAGATATGATAGAACCTTTTCTTCTATATAAAATAGAAAGAGGGAGAGGTTTCTCCCATGTTGTATACAAATTCTTATCGACAATAAAAAGATAAAAATTCTTCTTCACTATACTATGAAGAAATAATTTTCTTTCGTAAAATCTCATACTATTATAATAGAATACGCACTCTTATTATATATCTTATAATATTATATATATATATATATCTTATAATATTATATAAGAGAATAAGAAATTATTATATAAGAGAATAAGAAATTTCTATTGCAACACAGAATGAAAAGGGCAATATACAGGATGGGTAGAAGAAATTGTGACCCTTAGTTTGTTTGATTTTTTTATGATCCTAAACTGTGGGATATAAAAGGATCCACCAATCCTAAGGATCCATAGGATTAATTATGGATCTAACAATAGCAGCGCTGAGTTATTAAATCTTAGATCTTATTTTTTATTTATATCTTAGGCAAGGTGGACATATATTATCTATCTATATAGATAATATTATGCAAAATAGATGCAAATACATGGGATCCTCGTTGCTTTTTCTTTATTTTCTTTATTTTATTCTATTTTATTCGGCTCAATCCTTTTAGTAAAAGATTGGGCCGAGTTTAATTGAAACTAAAGGAACAAACTAGAACTACTGGATCACAAGGTATCCATTGCTTCGAATTCGAATTTGATTTCTTTCCATACTTCACAAGCAGCCGCTAGTTCGGGGCTCCATTTAGCAGCTTCACGAATAATTTCATTACCCTCACGAGCAAGATCACGTCCTTCATTACGAGCTTGTACACACGCTTCTAAAGACACACGATTCGCTACTGCGCCGGGTGCATTTCCCCAAGGGTGTCCTAAAGTTCCTCCACCAAACTGTAGTACGGAATCATCCCCAAAGATCTCGGTCAGGGCAGGCATATGCCAAACGTGAATCCCCCCTGAAGCTACTGGCAAAACGCCTGGCATAGAGACCCAATCTTGAGTGAAATAAATACCGCGACTTCGATCTTTTTCAACAAAATCATCACGTAGTAAATCAACAAAACCCAGAGTAATTTCCCGCTCCCCTTCTAGTTTACCTACTACCGTACCTGCGTGAACATGGTCTCCACCAGACATACGTAATGCTTTTGCTAGTACACGGAAGTGCATACCATGATTCTTCTGTCTATCAATAACTGCGTGCATTGCACGGTGGATATGAAGTAGTAGGCCGTTGTCTCGGCAATAATGAGCCAAGCTAGTATTTGCGGTGAACCCCCCCGTTAAGTAGTCATGCATTACGATAGGAACTCCCAATTCTCTAGCAAATACGGCCCTTTTTATCATTTCTTCGCATGTACCTGCCGTAGCATTTAAGTAATGTCCTTTAATTTCACCCGTTTCGGCCTGCGCTTTATAAAGAGCTTCGGCACAAAATACGAAACGGTCTCTCCAGCGCATAAATGGTTGGGAGTTCACATTTTCATCATCCTTGGTGAAATCAAGGCCACCGCGGAGACATTCATAAACCGCCCTACCGTAGTTCTTAGCCGATAACCCCAACTTTGGTTTAATAGTACATCCCAATAAAGGACGACCATACTTGTTCAATTTATCTCTTTCAACTTGGATTCCATGGGGTGGGCCTTGGAAAGTTTTGGAATAAGCAGGAGGAATTCGTAGATCTTCCAGACGTAGGGCTCGTAGGGCTTTGAAGCCAAATACATTACCCACAATGGAAGTAAACATGTTAGTAACAGAACCTTCTTCAAAAAGGTCTAAAGGATAAGCTACATAGCAAATATATTGATTTTCCTCCCCAGCAACGGGCTCGATGTGGTAGCATCGTCCTTTGTAACGATCAAGGCTGGTAAGTCCGTCGGTCCATACACTTGTCCATGTACCAGTAGAGGATTCGGCAGCTACTGCAGCCCCTGCTTCTTCGGGCGGAACTCCGGGTTGCGGAGTTACTCGGAATGCTGCCAAGATATCAGTATCTTTGGTTTCATACTCAGGAGTATAATAAGTTAATTTGTAATCTTTAACACCAGCCTTGAATCCAACGTAAGCTTTAGTCTCTGTTTTTGGTGACATAAGTCCCTCCCTACAACTCATGAATTAAGAATTCTCACAACAACAAGGTCTACTCGACATGGATTAAGCTAGGCGTGAATGAAACCTTTCACAAACAGGAGAATATTTCTCACAAAATTTTCAATTAAATAGTACCAACTATCCACTAATTTGAACGGTTCGTTATTAGACAATGGTATTTGATTCACCAAATACATCATTATTGTATACTCTTTCATATATATGGCGCAACCCAATCTTTGAAAATTTCAAAAAGTCTCTTCATCGAAATACCGAAATAATAAAATATTCACCCTTGACAGCGGTATATGTTGTATATGTAAATCCTAGATGGGAAAATAGGCGGGATTCCATTCATACATGAACATGAAAAAGATAAATAAAACAAGAGTAGGCGGAAATGAATATGCTGAAATAAGGAATGAGCAACGGTCAATAAGATAGGAATAATGAATCATATTCTAAATAGAGATCCGGTTCGAATTACATAGAAAATAGGGATAGAATTCTATCTAATGATAGAGAAATAAAAGACTTTCTCATGATTCTTATTTATCTACTTGATATTTTTTGTTTGAAAAAAGGCGTTGGTTGAACTTGAAAATGAACTCATTCATTGAATGAGTAAAAAATGGAATTTGGTCGTAAGGTACTAACAAAATCAAATCGGTCGAACTCTCACTTTCTATTTCTTATTCATTCTTATTCAATTAACCGACCCATTTGATATCGGACATTTCCATTTCTTTTCAATTCGGTAATTATTCGCAATCGATTTCGACATATTTCACTTTTGATTATTATTATGAGAACCAATCCTACTACTTCCGGTCCTGGGGTTTCTACACTCGAAGAAAAAAATCAGGGGCGTATTGTTCAAATCATTGGTCCGGTACTGGATGTAGCCTTTTCCCCGGGCAAGATGCCTAATATTTACAACGCTTTGATAGTTAAGGGTCGGGATACCGCCGGTAAGCAAATTAATGTAACCTGTGAAGTACAGCAATTATTGGGAAATAATCGAGTCAGAGCTGTAGCTATGAGTGCTACAGACGGTCTGACGAGAGGAATGGAAGTAATTGACACGGGAACTCCTCTAAGCGTTCCAGTCGGTGGAGCTACTCTAGGACGAATTTTCAACGTTCTTGGAGAGCCCGTTGATAATTTAGGT